CTCTTTTTTTATCCATATCAGCATTTCGTATAGAGGTTATTATGTCAGCAATAGTATCCTTACCCATGATGAATTAAAATTCTTGGTGCTCCCAAATTTTGATATAATCAACATGCTTTTCTTGTTTTTTTACTTATTTGTTTATGAATATGAATTCTTAAAGGCATATGCATGAGACATAATCTATTAATTAATCTGAATCCATTTCTTAATCTCTTTCTTTCAAATACTTTACTCTAACCATATCATGGTCTCATTTTATAATACCTCCGGAGCTAATGAAACTATTTTAGTAAAATTTAACTGTCTCAATTCCCGGGCAATTGCACCAAAAACCCGAGTTCCCTTTGGGTTTCCTTCTTGATCGATGACAACCGCAGCATTGTCATCATATCGTATTATCATACCGTTATCACGTTTGAGTTCTTTACAAGTACGTACAATTACAGCTCTGACCACCTCTGATCTTGCTAGGGGCATATTTGGCACTGCTTCTTTGATCACAGCAACAATAACGTCACCGATATGAGCATATCGACGATTGCTAGCTCCTATGATTCGAATACACATCAATTCTCGAGCCCCGCTGTTATCCGCTACATTCAAAAGGGTCTGAGGTTGAATCATATCATTTTTTTTATAATCTATTCTTTCAATGCAAAGGGCGAAGAAAAAAGAAATATTGTTTGTCAAAAAAAAGAAATCAGCACCTGCAATTGTTTTTTTTTTTAATCCTCAAGACCTATTTCCTTTGATTCTCCATTTTTTTTTTATGCCAAAATAATGAATTGAGTTCGTATAGGCATTTTAGACGATGCTATTGAAATAGCCTTTCTGGCTATATTTTCTGTTACTCCACCCATTTCATAAAGGATTCGACCTGGTTTAACAACAGCTACCCAATATTCAGGGGATCCTTTCCCCGAACCCATACGTGTTTCTGCGGGTCTTACTGTAACCGGTTTGTCTGGAAATATACGTACCCATATTTTTCCACCACGTCGTGCATTTCGTGTCATTGCTCGTCGACCTGCTTCTATTTGTCTAGATGTGATCCAAGCAGGTTCAAGTGCCTGAAGAGCATATTTACCGAAAGAAATATGATTACCTCGATAAGATATTCCCTTCATTCTTCCTCTATGTTGTTTACGGAATCTGGTTCTTTTGGGGTTATAGTTGATGGTTGGTTCTGAATTCCATCTCTACTACAGAACTGGACGTGAGAGTTTCTTCTCATCCAGCTCCTCGCGAATAAGAAAATCTTCAACTTCTATATTATTCGTTTGTATATCTATATTATTCGTTTGTATATCTATATTATTCGTTTGTATATCTTGTTTTTTTAGATAACTAAACATATTAAGATTTCTATTTTTAATTTAAATATTGTATGACTTTTTATTTTTATAATGTTATAACGAATCTTTATTTTGTTTTGTCTTTTATTTTCTTCGATTGACCCAAATTTAGCAATCCAAGAAAATAAAGGTTTCGCAGGCGAATATTTACTCTTTTCATCGCTATTTCATTTGTAGGGTTAGCTCTTGATTTTTCTTTTCCCAATAGATGAATATGAATGAATTAGTCTCTGGTTTGTTCCGCCATCCCGATCAATGAATCCGTTTTCAATAGATTTGGACTCATAGGTTCCATCGTTCCCATCGCTTCTTATTTAATGGTTAGGTCTGATTTCTACAATGGAGCTCATAATGAAATTTTTTCTTGAGTCAATCTTCTTAGTCTTTATTGACTCGAAGCTCTTATTTTTTTATTTTATAATTATAAACAGATTCATTTAATTATGTACGAATCAGTATTGATGCTTTATTACACTGCCTTTTATGAGATGACTCATAGACCTTACATATTGGATGGAATTCTATATCATTGGTATTTTTCTCTCTCTTTCTTTCACCCTTCCTTTTATCCACATCTTTGTTCTCTATTTCGCTTTATAACTTAGAATTAGATTTATTTTTCTTTTGTTTATGCAAAAAATATTTCAGTTGCTACAATGATATGACCGATATATCATATCTTGACTGGTTCTTTGGATCCAGATAATGCGAAGTGATGAGTTGGTTATTAGTCCTATAGTTATTAGTTTATACTAAGAGGCTGGTCTTTTTTTTTATTTAATCCTAACCCTAAAAAAACCAACGAGTCACACACTAAGCATAGCAATTATATCAAATGGCCAATCGAATTTTTATTCAACCATATAGAATTAAGAATTAGAATTCTTCTTTTTAGTTTTGATTGAACAGAAAAAAAGGAACGAATTTATCTTTTTTGTTCCATCACTAGATCGAAGGGAAAGACAAATAAAGGTTTATTCTTCCCCGTCTATAAATATCCAAATTTTGATGCCTAATACTCCATAAATAGTTCGAACTGTATAGGAACAATAATCGATTTTAGCTCGAATGGTTTGCAGGGGAACCCTACCTTCTCTGATCCATTCCACACGCGCAATTTCTTTTCCGTCGATACGCCCTGC